TTAAAAATAAGCTAAATAAAGCTTTGGGGTCCATACCTCAAATATAAAGGAAATACCTTTTTTTTAAAAATAAAGTGCCTGATAAAAGGATTATTCTGATAGAATAAATAATGTAATTTTTTTACCTTTATTATATTTTATAGAATTAAACTATACCTAATAATTTCAAAAATTATTGTGCATCATACACTAAAATATATTTTTAAAAAATGATAATTTATCATTAAAGAAAATTTATTTCTTATTTTATATTATATTTTTCTTCAATTCTAATAAAATATTTTTTTTATTTACTTTATTTTTTAGAACTTTAATTTCAATTTCTTCTAATTCTTGATTAGGGTGTTGAATTGGTTTAGAAATTAATTTACTAAGATTTATTCCTATTATTTTAAACCCTAATAATTTATTAAATTCAGAAGCAACATTAAAATATTTTTTAACTCAATCTATTGCTTCTATTAATTTTTTATTTTCCATTATTTTAAGATTATTTTTAATAAAAAATTTTTTAATTAATAATTTTATTTCAATCTTAATTAATTCTTCTTTATTAATAAAAATAGGATCCACCCCATTCCATTTTTGATTCCCTAATATTATAGAAGGACTTTCATGATTAAGCTGTTTTATTTTAATAACCTGACAAAAAATTACCCCAATAATTTTACTGTCATATTATTTTAATATAAAATTTTTAATATTTATTATAATTTTAAATGTTTTAATTGGAGCTTTTGGAGGATTTAATCAAACTTCTCTTCGAAAATTAATAGCTTTTTCATCAATTAATAATTTAGGTTGAATATTGTCTGCATTAATAATTAGAGAAAATTTATGAATAATTTATTTCTTCCTTTATTCTTTATTAATTAGTATTATATGTTTTTTATTTTTTATATTAAATATTTTTTTTATTAATCAAATATTTAATTTTAATATAAAATTTTTTATTAAATTTTCAATTATAATTAATTTTCTTTCTTTAGGTGGTTTACCACCATTTTTAGGATTTTTCCCTAAATGATTAATCATTAATTATTTAATTTTAAATAAATTATATATTATTTCTTTTTTTTTTATTTTTATAAGATTAATTATATTAATTTTATATATTCGAATTATTTATTCTTCATTTATATTTTTTTCTTTTAAATTTAAATGATTTAAAATTTATATTAAAAATAATTTTTTAATTATAATTAATTTTTTCAGTTTTATTTCATTATTAGGAATAATTTTTAGAACTTTATTTTTTTTTTAAGGTTTTAAGTTAATTTAAACTAATAATCTTCAAAATTATTTATAAAGAAATCTCTTTAAGCCTTAGTATATTATACCCCATAAAATTTGCAATTTTATATCAAAAAATGACTATAAGGCTTAGTAAAAGAGAATTTCTCGTTAATAAATTTACAATTTATCGCTTATATCCCTCAGCCATTTTACTTAATAGCGAAAATGACTTTTTTCTACTAATCATAAAGATATTGGAACTTTATATTTTATTTTTGGTATTTGAGCAGGAATAGTAGGAACATCCCTTAGTCTTATTATTCGAACAGAATTAGGTAACCCAGGATTTTTAATTGGAGATGATCAAATTTATAATACTATTGTAACAGCCCATGCTTTTATTATAATTTTTTTCATAGTAATACCAATTATAATTGGAGGATTTGGTAATTGATTAATTCCCCTTATATTAGGAGCCCCCGATATAGCTTTCCCCCGTATAAATAATATAAGTTTTTGATTATTACCTCCTTCTTTAATTTTATTAATTTCAAGAAGTATTGTAGAAAATGGAGCAGGAACAGGATGAACTGTATACCCACCACTTTCATCTAATATTGCTCATAGAGGATCATCTGTTGATTTAGCAATTTTCTCTTTACATTTAGCAGGAATTTCCTCAATTTTAGGAGCCATTAATTTTATTACAACTATTATTAATATACGAATTAATAATATATCTTATGATCAAATACCTTTATTTGTTTGAGCTGTAGGAATTACAGCATTACTTCTTTTACTTTCTTTACCTGTTTTAGCAGGTGCTATTACTATACTTTTAACAGATCGAAATTTAAATACCTCTTTTTTTGATCCTGCCGGAGGAGGAGATCCTATTTTATACCAACATTTATTTTGATTTTTTGGTCATCCAGAAGTTTATATTTTAATTTTACCCGGATTTGGAATAATTTCTCATATAATTTCTCAAGAAAGAGGTAAAAAGGAAACTTTTGGTTATTTAGGTATAATTTATGCTATATTAGCAATTGGTTTATTAGGATTTATCGTCTGAGCCCATCATATATTTACAGTAGGAATAGATATTGATACACGAGCTTACTTCACCTCAGCTACTATAATTATTGCTGTTCCTACAGGAATTAAAATTTTTAGTTGATTAGCAACTCTCCATGGGACACAAATTAATTATAGTCCATCTATATTATGAAGTTTAGGATTTATTTTTTTATTTACTGTAGGAGGATTAACTGGTGTAATTTTAGCAAATTCATCTATTGATATTGCTCTTCATGATACATATTATGTTGTAGCACATTTTCATTATGTTTTATCTATAGGAGCTGTATTTGCTATTTTAGGAGGATTTGTTCATTGATACCCTCTTTTCACAGGTTTAATATTAAATTCATATTTATTAAAAATTCAATTTATTTCAATATTTATTGGAGTTAATTTAACATTTTTTCCCCAACATTTTTTAGGATTAGCCGGTATGCCTCGTCGTTATTCTGATTATCCAGATAATTTTTTATCTTGAAATATTATTTCATCTTTAGGATCATATATTTCTTTATTTTCAATATTAATAATTATTATTATTATTTGAGAATCAATAATTTATCAACGTATCATTTTATTTTCATTAAATATACCATCTTCTATTGAATGATATCAAAATTTACCCCCTGCTGAACACTCATATAATGAATTACCTATTATAAGTAATTTCTAATATGACAGATTATATGTGATGGATTTAAACCCCATTTATAAAGGCCCATCCTTTTTTTAGAAATGGCTACATGATCTAATTTTAATTTTCAAAATAGAGCTTCTCCTCTTATAGAACAAATTATTTTTTTCCATGATCACACATTAATTATTTTAATTATTATTACTATTTTAGTTTCATATTTATTAATAAGTTTATTTTTTAATAAATACATTAATCGATTTTTACTTGAAAGTCAGATAATTGAATTAATTTGAACTATTCTTCCAGCAATTACTTTAATTTTTATTGCTTTTCCTTCCTTACGATTACTTTATCTTTTAGATGAACTTAATAATCCTTTAATTACATTAAAATGTATTGGCCATCAATGATACTGAAGTTATGAATATTCTGATTTTAATAATGTTGAATTTGATTCTTATATAAATCAATTTGATAACAATAATAATTTTCGATTATTAGATGTTGATAATCGTGTTATTCTTCCCATAAATAATCAAATTCGAATTTTAATTACAGCTACTGATGTTATTCATTCATGAACAGTACCATCATTAGGAGTAAAAGTAGATGCTAATCCTGGTCGGTTAAATCAAACTAGATTTTTTATTAATCGACCAGGAATTTTTTTTGGTCAATGCTCAGAAATTTGTGGAGCAAATCATAGATTTATACCAATTATAATTGAAAGTATTTCAATTAAAAATTTTATTAATTGAATTAATAATTATTCATCATTAGAAGGCTGAAAGCAAGTACTGGTCTCTTAAACCATTTTATAGTAATTTAGCAATTACTTCTAATGAATAAAGAATTAGTTAATAAATATAACATAAATATGTCAAATTTAAATTATTACCAAGTAATATTTTTTTATTCCTCAAATAATACCAATTAACTGAATATTATTTTTTTTTTTTTTTATTATTATTTTTATTTTATTTAACATTATTAATTACTATATTTTTAAATATAATTATAATTTAAAAAATTTTTACAAAATTTATAAAATTAAAAAAAATTTAAATTGAAAATGATAACTAATTTATTTTCAATTTTTGACCCATCTACTAATATTTTTAATTTATCTCTTAATTGAATTAGAACTTTTATTGGATTAATATTTATTCCTTACTCATTTTGATTTATTCCAAATCGTTATTTTATATTATGAAATTTAATTTCTAATAAACTTCATAATGAATTTAAAACCTTAATAGGAAAAAATAGATTTAATGGATCAACATTTATTTTTATTTCATTATTTTTTTTTATTTTATTTAATAATTTTTTAGGTTTATTCCCCTATATCTTTACAAGAACTAGTCACTTAAATCTTTCATTAACTTTATCTTTAACACTATGATTAAGATTTATAATTTATGGATGAATTAATAATATACAACATATATTTATTCATTTAATTCCACAAGGAACTCCTACAATTCTTATACCTTTTATAGTTTTAATTGAAACAATTAGTAATATTATCCGTCCAGGAACATTAGCTGTTCGTCTAACAGCTAATATAATTGCAGGACATTTATTATTAACTTTATTAGGTAATTCAGGAATAAATATACCTAATTATTTATTATTTATTTTAATTTTTACACAAATATTATTATTAATTTTAGAATTTGCAGTAGCAATTATTCAATCATATGTAATTACTATTTTAAGAACTCTTTATTCTAGAGAAACTAATTAATGAAAATTTATAGTAATCATCCTTATCATTTAGTAGATTTTAGACCTTGACCTATTACAAGAGCTATTGGAGTTATAACTCTTGTTACAGGATTAGTAAAATGATTTCATAATTTTAATATAAATTTATTAATCTTAGGGTATTTAATTGTTATCTTATCAATATATCAATGATGACGTGATATTTGTCGAGAAGGAACATTTCAAGGTAAACATACTATTTTAGTTTCTAATGGACTTCGTTGAGGAATAATTTTATTTATTATTTCAGAAATTTTTTTTTTTATTTCCTTTTTTTGAGCTTTTTTTCATAGAAGATTATCCCCTAATATTGAAATTGGAGCTATATGACCACCTATAAATATTATTCCATTTAATCCTTTTCAAATTCCCTTATTAAATACAATTATTCTTATTAGCTCAGGAATTACAGTAACATGAGCTCATCATAGATTAATAGAAAATAATTTTTCTCAAATAACTCAAAGATTATTAATTACTATCATTTTAGGAATTTACTTTACTATTCTTCAAGCCTATGAATATTTTGAAGCCCCTTTTACTATTGCCGATAGAATTTATGGCTCTACTTTTTTTATAGCTACAGGATTTCATGGTCTTCATGTTATTATTGGAACTTTATTTTTATTAACATGTTTTATTCGACATTTAAATAATCATTTTTCTAATAACCATCACTTTGGATTTGAAGCTGCAGCTTGATATTGACATTTTGTAGATGTAGTTTGATTATTTCTATACATTTCAATTTATTGATGAGGTAATTAATTATTTATATAATATATTTAGTATATTTGACTTCCAATCAAAAAGTTTAATAAATTTTAATATAAATAATTATTTATTTATTAATTATTTCATTTATTATTTTAATAATCTCTAATATTTTTATCATACTATCTTTAGTAATTTCAAAAAAAACAACTATAGACCGAGAAAAATGCTCACCATTTGAATGTGGATTTGACCCTATAAATTTACCACGTATCCCATTTTCATTACACTTTTTTTTAATTACTGTAATTTTTTTAATTTTTGACATTGAAATTGCTCTAATTTTACCTATAATTGTTTCATTTAAAAGTGTTAACTTTATTATTTGATGAAAAATTAGATCATTTTTTATTATAATACTTTTAATTGGACTTTATCATGAATGAAATCAAAACATATTAAATTGAACTATTTAAAGGATTATAGTTTTAAATAAAACATTTGATTTGCAATCAAAAAATATTGAAAATCAATTTATCTTAAATAAGAAGCAATTTGCATTTAATTTCGACTTAAAAGATAGAGTTATTACTCCTTATTTATTTAATAATTAATTGAAACCAAATTAGAGGTATATCACTGTTAATGATAAAATTGAATTATATTCCAATTGAAATATAAATAATTAAGCTGCTAACTTAATTTTTAGTGATTAAATTCATTAATATTTCTATTTATTTATTTATATAGTTTATTTAAAACATTACATTTTCATTGTAAAAATAAAAAAATTTTTTTATAAATACTTAAAGATTTAATTTATCTCCTTAATATCTTCAATATTAAACTCTAATTATAAGCTATTTAAGTATAATAATATAATAATAAAGATATAAATTATTATTCATAAAATAAATCTATATAAATAAATTTTAAAATTATTTATTTGATATATATAATTAACTAAAGAATAATATTTAATAATTTTATATATTCCTTGACCACTATAAATTTCTCTTCAACCTATATCAATATTTTTTAATAACTTTTGACCAAAATTTAAAAAATAATAATTTAAACCATAAGTTGATAATCTAGGTATAAATCATATTAAAGTTAAAAAAAAACTCAATTTATAAGTTAAAATAAATTTATTTAATGAATAAATATTTATATTTCTAACTAAATTACCCATTATTAAACCCAATAATGTAACATAAATTACTATTATTTTTAAATTAAAAGGTAAATAAATTATAAAAGGATAAGAAAAAATTATTCATCTTAAAAATCTTCCAGAAATTAAACTCATAAATAATAATATGTATATACTTTTTAATATAATATAATCCTCTTCATATAAATTATAAATAACTATTAAATTATAATCATTTATTATTAAATATATTAATAATCGAATAGTATAAAATATTGTCAAACCAATAGAAATATAATATAATAAAAAAATTAAAAAATTTAAATTTCTTATTCTAACTAATTCTAAAATTAAATCCTTAGAATAAAATCCAGCCAAAAAAGGAATCCCACATAAAGCCAAATTTGAAATATTTAAACATAAAGAAGTTAAAGGAATATATAATCTTATTCCACCTATTAAACGAATATCTTGATTATTATTTATTAAATGAATTAATTTACCCGCACATATAAATAATAAAGCTTTAAATATAGCATGAGTTAATAAATGAAAATAAGCTAATTCATAATATCCTATTCTTAAAATTCTTATTATTAAACCTAATTGTCTTAAGGTAGATAAAGCAATAATTTTTTTTAAATCATATTCATAATTAGCACAAATACCAGATATAAATATTGTCAAACCAGAAAGTATTAAAAATAAATTTATAAATATTGTTTCTATTAATAAACTATTAAAACGAATTAATAAATAAACCCCAGCAGTTACTAAAGTAGATGAATGTACTAAAGCAGAAACTGGAGTAGGAGCAGCTATAGCTGCAGGTAATCAAGATCTAAATGGAATTTGAGCTCTTTTAGTTATAGCTGCTAAAATAATTATTAACCCAATAATTTTTATTGATAAATCACTACTTATAAAATTTAAATAAAAAATATAATTTCAACTACCATAATTTATTATTCAAGCAATTACTATTAAAATTATTACATCACCAATACGATTTGATAAAACAGTTAATATTCCTGCACTATAAGATTTTATATTTTGATAATAAATAACTAAACAATAAGAAACTAAACCTAAACCATCCCAACCCAAAATAATTCTAATAATATTAGGTCTAATAATTAATAAAATTATTGAAAATACAAATAATAAAACTAAAATAATAAAACGTCTTAAATTTAATTCCGATCTCATATAACTTTTTCTATATATAATAACTGAAGAAGAAATTAATGAAACAAACATTATAAATATTAATGAAATAGAATCTAATAAAATAGACATAACTAAATTTATTGAATTAAATGAAATAATTTCCCATTCTAAAAATATTACTATATTATTTATAATAAAATAAATTGATATAAAAAAATTTAATAACATAAAAAAAAACAAAAAAAAAAATCTAACAAAACATAAAGAATATTTATTAATAATTTAAAATGAATATATCATATTTTTGACTCCACAAATCAATATTTTTATTAAATTATTTAAATAAAATCAAATTATTCTATAATCAATTTTTAACACTAATAAATTTAAAGGTAATCAATGTAACATTAATATTAAATATTCACGTGAAACCCCTATATAAAATCTATAAATACCAATATTATATTTACCATGTTGAGTATAGGAATATAAATATAATCTATAGCCAGCTCTAAAAAATGAAATTATTATTAATATAATCATAGTTATTCAAGATCAACTAATTAAACCATTAATCAATCTAATTTCACCCACTAAATTTAATGAAGGAGGAGCTGCCATATTAGAAGATAATATTAAAAATCATCACAATCTTAAAGAAGGTATAAAATTTATTATTCCTTTATTTAAAAATAATCTTCGACTTCTTAAACGTTCATAATTTATATTCGATAAACAAAATATTCCAGATGAACATAAACCATGTCTAATTATTAATATATATGAGCCTAAGAATCCTCAATAATTTATTGTTATAATCCCTCCAATAACAATTCTTATATGACAGACTGAAGAATAAGCAATTAAAGATTTTATATCAATTTGACAAAAACATTTTAATCTAATATAAAACCCCCCAATTAATCTAATTACAATTCAAATAAAATTTATTATTAAACCAATTTTTTGTAAAATAATTAAAATTCGTAAAAGTCCATATCCCCCTAACTTTAATATAATAGCAGCTAAAATTATTGATCCTGAAATAGGAGCCTCAACATGAGCCTTAGGTAATCATAAATGAACAAAATATATAGGTATTTTTACTAAAAAAGCTAAAATTAGACAAATATATAAAAATAAAAAATTATAATTATAAAATTTTAAAAAATATATTATTATACAATTTATTTCTCTATAAAGATAAAAAATTCCTAATAATAGAGGTAAAGAAGCAAATAAAGTATAAAATAATAAATATAACCCAGCTTGAATTCGCTCAGGTTGATACCCCCATCCAATAATTAACATTAAAGTTGGAATTAATCTACCCTCAAAAAATAAATAAAACATAAATAAATTTATTATACTAAAAGTTAAATATAACATTATTAATAATATGATAATATTTAATAAAAAAAAACTTTCATAAAATCTTTTTTTTAATAAATTTTCACTAGCTATAATTATTAAAAAACTAATCCAAATTCTTAATAAAATTAACCCATAAGAAATTAAATCACATCCTATTATATAACTTAAATTACAAAAATTATTAATATTAATAGATAAATTTATAAATAAAAAAACTATTATTATTATTACATTTTGAACCATTCAAAATATATTTTTTTTTAAACATAATGGTATTATAAAAATAATTATAATTAAAAATTTTATCATTAGATTAAACTAAATCTTTGAAAATAATCATTCCCATGAGTTCGAATTATTGAAACTAAAATTGATAATCCTAAAGCTCCTTCACAAACAGAAAAAACTAAAAAAACCATCAATATATACATATTATTTTCAATTATTCTCAAATATAACATCAAAGAAAAAAAAACTCTTAATACGATAAATTCTAATCTTATTAATACAATTAATAAATGTTTGTGTTTTCTAACAAAAATTATATTACCAAATATAAATATTACAAAAATTATTATTCATATATTTAAAATTATCATTTGTTTTTATAATTTAAATAAAATATTGGTCTTGTAAATCAAAAATAAGAAAATATCTTTAAAAACTTCAAAGAAAAAGAATTTCTTTATCTATAATCTCCAAAATTATAATTTTTATTAAACTATTCTTTGATATTACAAAAATAATAATATCTTTTATAGTAATTTTAATTTCTATTTTTATATTTTTTATTAATCATCCAATTTCTATAGGATTATTAATTTTATTTCAAACATTACTTATTTGTCTATTAATAGGTATACTTATTAATTCTTATTGATTTTCTTATATTTTATTTTTAGTTTTCTTAGGAGGATTATTAGTTCTTTTTATTTATGTATCAAGTATTGCTTCTAATGAAATTTTAAATATTTCTTTTATTAATAAATTTATTATTTTTACCTCGATAATAATTTTATTTTTAACAATTTTTAATAATAATAATTTAAATTGATTAAATTTATCATTAAATGAAGATATAAATAATTTATTTAATATATTTTTATTTTATTCTAATGAAAATAATATTAACTTATTTAAATTATATAATGAACAAACTTATTTATTAATAGCTATAATAATTATTTATTTATTTATTACCTTAATTGCAGTAGTAAAAATCACTAATATTTTTTTTGGGCCACTTCGATCATTTAACTAATGATAAATTTATATAAACCTATTCGAAAAATTCACCCTGTAATTAAAATTATTAATGGATCTTTAATTGATTTACCAACTCCATCAAATATTTCAATATGATGAAATTTTGGATCATTATTAGCTTTATGTTTAATAACTCAAATTATCACAGGTTTATTTTTAACTATATATTATACAGCCAATATTGATATAGCATTTTTTAGTGTAAATTATATTTGCCGTAATGTTAATTATGGATGATTAATTCGTACTTTACATGCTAATGGAGCATCTTTTTTTTTTATTTGTATTTATATTCACATTGGACGAGGTATTTATTATGAATCTTATAATTTTTTTTATACTTGAATAATTGGTGTAATTATTTTATTTTTATTAATAGCTACAGCATTTATAGGATATGTTTTACCCTGAGGACAAATATCTTTTTGAGGGGCAACTGTAATTACAAATCTTTTATCAGCTATTCCATATTTAGGAACTTTATTAGTAAACTGAATTTGAGGGGGATTTGCAGTAGATAATGCAACTCTTACACGATTTTATACATTTCATTTTCTATTACCTTTTATTCTTCTTATAATAAGAATAATTCATTTATTATTTCTTCATCAAACTGGATCTAATAATCCTCTAGGAACTAATAGTAATTTAGATAAAATTCCATTTCATCCATTTTTTACATTTAAAGATTTAATTGGATTTATCATTTTAATTTTTATTTTAACTCTTTTAACTCTTATTAATCCTTATCTTTTAGGGGACCCAGATAATTTTATTCCTGCTAATCCTTTAGTTACACCTATTCATATTCAACCAGAATGATATTTTTTATTTGCTTATGCTATTTTACGTTCTATTCCTAATAAACTTGGAGGTGTAATTGCTCTAGTAATATCTATTTTAATTTTAGCTATTCTTCCATTTACTTTTAATAAAAATATACAAGGTATACAATTTTATCCTCTTAATCAAATATTATTTTGATCTATAATTACAACAATTATTTTACTTACATGAATTGGAGCTCGACCAGTTGAAAATTTATATGTAATTACAAGTCAACTATTAACAATTTATTATTTTTCTTATTTTATTATTAATCCTATTTTAAATAAATTTTGAGATAATATAATTTTTAAATATTAATATTTATTAATTAATGAGCTTGTTAAGCATTTGTTTTGAAAACTTAAGAAAGAATTTATTATTCTATTAATTTATACTAAATTTATTTTATAATTTATTATTATTTTTAAGCCAATAAAAAATAATAAATAATTTAAAGAAATAGGTAAATATCTTTTTCAACATAAATATATTAATTTATCATAACGATAGCGAGGTAATGTTCCCCGAACTCAAATAAATATAAAAGAAATTATAATTATTTTTAAATAAAATAACAGTCTTAAATCATAACCTCCTATATATATAATAACAAACAATAAGCTTATAAATAAAATTCTTGAATACTCAGCTAAAAAAATTAAAGCAAATCCACCTCTTCTATACTCAACATTAAATCCTGAAACTAATTCTCTTTCCCCTTCAGCAAAATCAAACGGAGTTCGATTAACTTCAGCTATTAATGAAGAAAAAAAACATAATCTTAAAGGTAATATTATAAATATAAATCAAACTAATATTTGATAATTTCTAAACTTTATTAAATTAAAATCTATAATTAAAATAATACTAGATATTATAATTAAAATTAAACTAACTTCATAAGAAATAGTCTGAGCTACTGCCCGTAATCCTCCTAATAATGAATAATTAGTATTAGAAGATCAACCAGCAATTATTACAGTATAAACCCCTAATCTTATACAACATAAAAAAAATAACACTCCTATATTAAAAACAATTAAATTAAAATAATAAGGAATCACAATCCAAATTATTAAAGACAATATAAATCTTAATACCGGAGAAAAATAATAAAAAATATAATTTGAATAATTTAGATATACCTGTTCTTTTCTAAATAACTTAATAGCATCTGAAAAAGGCTGTAATAAACCTAAAAATCCTACTTTATTAGGACCTTTTCGAATTTGAATATAACCTAAAACTTTACGTTCTAATAAAACTAAAAAAGCAACCCCAATCAAAACCCCAATAATCAAAATAAAAATACCTAAAATTATATTTATTAAATCCATTATTATAATTACTATTTATATAATAAATTATATATTTATGACTTCTAAAACCACTACATTTTTTCTGCCAAAATAGTAATTTTATAATTAACTTAATAATATTCTTCATTAATTAAAATTATTTTCAATATTTGATCCTTTCGTACTAAAATATTATTTATATTTGAAGATAGAAACCAACCTGGCTTACACCGGTTTGAACTCAGATCATGTAAGATTTTAATGATCGAACAGATCAAAATTTTAAACTTTTGCATTTAAATTTTATCTTAATCCAACATCGAGGTCGCAAACTTTTTTTTTTATTTGAACTAAAAAAAAATATTACGCTGTTATCCCTAAGGTAATTTTTTCTTATAATCATTATAAATGGATCATTTAATCATTTATTTATGTTTATATTTTAAAAAAAGTTAATTAAATTTTTCTATCACCCCAATAAAATATTTAATTTTATTTTTATATTAATTTTAACTTATTATTAAAATAAAATTAAATATAAAACTCTATAGGGTCTTCTCGTCTTTCAAAATTATTTTAGCTTTTTAACTAAAAAATAAATTTTTAATAATAATTAAGAGACAGTTTATATTTCATCAAATCTTTCATACAAGTTTTCAATTAAAAAACTAATGATTATGCTACCTTTGTACAGTCATTATACTGCAGCCCTTTAATATTATCAGTGGGCAGATTAGACTTTAAATTATTTACAAAAAGACATGTTTTTGATAAACAAGTGAATATTTAATTTTGCCGAATTCCTTTTAATTAATTTTAATTAATTTTCTTATTATATATATATATATATATATATATATATATTATACTAATTTTATCATTATTATTAATTTTTTATTATTAAAAATTATTATTTTATAAAAATTTAAATTCCCCCTTTTAAATTTTATTTTTATTAAAATTTTTTATAATAAATTATAATTTTTAAACAATATAAATTTTAAAAATTTTAATTTTAATTTAATTTTATTATAAATTTTTAATTTAAAGCTTATCCCTTAAAATATTAAATTTAAATTTTTATAATTTAAATTATTAAATTATAAAATTATTTAAATTTAAAATTAAATTTTTTTTTAAAATAACTAGATATATTTAAAAACGATTAACATTTCATTTCTAATTAATTATTTAAAATAATTATGTTACATTAACTTTTTTAATTAATTAACTCTTTTAAATTCGAGATTTTTTTATAAAAAAATAATATTTAATAAACTCTGATACACAAGATACAATAAATTAAATTTTCTTTTTTAACAATTAAATTTCAAATTATTTCAAATTTTTTATACAATACTAATTCCCTATAAAATTTTAAATTTTTTCTATTAAAAATACTTTAACCCCCAATTTATTTTTAATTTTAAAATTTATTTTATTATTATTAACTTAATTAATTTTCCCCCTCAAATTAATTAAATTTTAATTTCTTTTCAATGTAAATGAAATACTTTAACAAGATCTAATTTGTTCATTCTAGAAACACTTTCCAGTACTTCTACTTTGTTACGACTTATTCCAATTTTAAAATGAAAGTGACGGGCAATATGTACATATTTTAATTTTTAATCATTTTAATAAATTAATTAAAATTACATTTAAATCCACCTTCAAATTAATTTTAAAATTATATTATTCATCATAAATTATTTTATTGTAATCCATCCTATTCTTAATTATAATCTACATCTTGATCTGAATTAATTTTTTTTTTAATTTTTAAATATTATTTTTATTATAAAATATTTTTTTAACAACGATATATAAAATTTTAAATTAAGTAAATTTATTCGTGGATTATCAATTATTAGACAGATTCCTCTAAATGAACTAAAATACCGCCATATTATTTAAGTTTCATATCTATTATCTACTATTTTAGTATTATAAATTAAATTTTTAATAATAGGGTATCTAATCCTAGTTTATTATTAAATTTATTAAGTCATAAAATTTATTTAAAATTTAATTAAATTAAAATTTCACTTAATAATCTAATATTTATTTTAATTTAATTTTATTTATTAAATACTGAAATAATTTAATTTAATTTTTGTATAACCGCAACTGCTGGACAAAATTAGTTATTAATTTAAATATTACTAAATCTTAATTTCTTAAATTTTTAATTTTAATTACTATAAAATTTAATTAATTATTATTAAAATAATTAAAATTACATACTAAAATTTATATGTAAAATAAATTTATAATAAATTTTTTAAAGCATAAAAATTTTATTTATTAGAATAATTTTTTGCATAGATTTTTTTTTTTTTTTTTTTATATTAAATAAATAATATAAATTAATAAATTTTTATTATTTCTCTTATTTTTTTTCTATAATATTTATATTAAAAAATAATTTCATTATAATCCGAATACAGTTCATTTTAAATAAGAAATATTATATTAATAATATTAATTTAAACAAAAATTAATTTATTGCTATGAGTTATTAATTAATTAAAAAGTATATATAATATATTAATAATAAATTAAATAATTAAATATATTTAAATATATATATATATATAATTGATTAATTTATTATTAAATTTAATAATAAATTAAATATTTAATATATCAGAATAATTTATTTTTTATGCCATTCTTAATGTTTTTTATAATAAATAAAAAAAATATTTA